GTAATGGATCTTGAAGCACTATTTCTGCGTCTCCCTGACCAAACCCTCCTATATTTGGATTACTTGTTAATGGTTGATCAAGCTTGATGGATTCACCTTCTGAAACAAGAAGTTCTGGTCCTGGAGGTATAGTATCAACCACTTGACGTCCATCTGATGCATCAACTATGAATATTTCATACCCCCCCTTTTCTTTACGTACTATTCTGCTTACTATACCAGCTGATGTAGCATTATAAACTGTATTATTACTCTTGCTACCATCAGGATAAATCTGACCCCTTCCTCTGTTCCCACCGACATATATGGGATATTTTAAGAAGTGAATGTCTTTTTTCGTAGCAGGGTCGGGGGAAAGAATAGGAAAGACGATTTCACTATATTTCTGACCGGGAACAGGACCTATCACAAGAATATTTCTTTTATTAGGACGATAACACTGAAAAGAAAGATTGCCCATCTTTTCTTTCATTTCGGGAGAAATACGATCGGGGGGGGCTAATTCGAAGCCCTCGGGTAAAATAAGAACAGCTCCTACATTCAAAGCTCCCTTTTTACCATTAGCAAGAACTTGTTTCAGTTGCATATCATAAGGAATTCGAACAACTGCTTCAAATACAGTATCTGGAAGTACAGCTTGCGGAACTTCAATATCCACGGGCTTATTAGCTAAATGGCAATTGGCACATACAATTCGCCCAGTTGCTTCTCGTGGATTTTCATAACCCTGCTGTGCAAAAATGGGATATGCATTTGAAATAGATGCTCGAGTTATTACATATATCATGATCGATACATAAACGGATCGAGTCATCTGTTCTTTTACCCAAGAAAAAGTCTTTCTATTTTGCATGGTCCAATCATTGATCCCGGAATTTCTACAATAAATTCGATAGGTAGATAGTAGAATTACCTATCCACAAGTTTGCCATTTTCTTTATTGTACTGAAAGAATTGTACTGGTGGAATATAGTATGAATACCTTTAATTGAAAAAGTAGAAGTCTAAAGAATAAGTAAGATTTCAAATGATTTCTTTATACTTTATACACGAATAAATACACGAATAAAAATTATGATTTGATTGATATTGATATAAAGAAATCTAATAAATTCTTAATTCATTCATTCATTGAATGATAAATTACTACAAGCGAAGGAGATATGCGATTTAAAAAATGGAAGATCAAATATTTCACAATTGTATCTAGAATCACTGGAAAAGTGGAAACAAGACCAGATATAATCTGATCATTCTCAGCCAAACCGAAATCGTTGTAGATCAAACCAATCATTAGTTCCCAACCATGGGTCGAGTGAAATCCGATCCATAAATCAGTAACTAAAAGAATCGAAAAAGCTTTGATTGTGTCACTTAAGTTAGAGATAAATTCCTTAATCCAAGAATTCATAATGAAAAGTTCTTCATTACCCAGAACAAAATAACCACTTAGAATAGCGAAACAGATTAGATTTGTCGAGAAATGCGAAATTATATGGAAATGAGATTTATTGTGTCTTTTGACCAATTGTATTGTTTCCTTGTGTATTCCTATACGAAGTCTTTGCATATGTGTTTCCGAGTACTCCTTTATCATCTCGTCCAAAAGAAATAGTTCTTCTAATTCCATAAATTTTTCTAGAACATTTTTCCCTTGAATATCATTCAAAAGGATTTTGGATTGCCTGGTATTCCACCAACTAAGAACCCAAGTTTCTAGACATTTATTAAATGATATAGAAACCCACCGGGGCAAAAAGAGTATAGACACAAGATATGGGAGGGAAACCAATGCTTTCTTTTTTTTCATTCTTTATCTGTGATGTGAATTGTTAATGAACCTGTTTCATTGGTTGATTCTATATGAATGAAGCATTAGTTCTATAACAAAAGCCTATATAACTCTAACAAGAACAAAGTATCGAACCTATGGATCTTTTCCTATTTTTGTTTTTGTATAATAATGAAGTCTTTGGATATAGAATAGAACATAGAAGAAGGGTCTTTTTTGAATGAAAAAAAGAAGTAAATATTCTTTACAGATTCCAGAGATCTCAATTAGGCAAATTGGAACCGATTTCATCTTCATTTCTTCCTTTCGATAAAGACTCGAAAAACCAATTTCTTATTTGGATTTCAAGACGAACCCTATCGGGATCCTTTTAAGATATTTTCTTAGTGAGATTCTATTTTATTAAAATTGTTCCATATATGTCCTCCTGTTTTGAGATGTATAATATACATGGGCTGCTGCCTCAACGGAACGAGTAAATAGAATATAGCATCTTTTGCTGGAATAAACATTTTTAATAAGCTTCAGTTGTCTTAAACTGATAATTAGTAAGTTCCTTTTCTCATGCTGAGATTTATTCTCAGTTAATTTCAAAATACTTCAATTGGTACGCGCAAGAAATAGGCCAATTCGGCAGCTTTTTGTTCAATTTCTCGTGTAGTCAAATTCTCATCAGTACGAGTCAAGGGAATGGCTCCCTGTTCCCTGATTTCCATATAAAGGACACGACGAGGAAAAAGACCCTCTCTCGTCTCCATTCTGATTGATTGGATATCTTTCAGAAAGAAACGAAGAAAGATGCGACGATTTATTCCAGGAAATCCCCAACGAAAAAGGCACATTATCCCTTCTTTTCTATCGAATCGGTCATAACCACTACCTACATTCCACGAAATTGTGCACCACAAATAAGAACTAATGAATAGACCTGCGATCCCATAGAAAGACATCACGATCCCTTGTGGGAAAAAAAGAATTTGCTGAGACGAAAATATGGATAGAAGATTTCTACCAAGATAACTGGAAATTCCAACCACTAAGAATCCTAGTGAACCTAAAAAAAGGATAAAGGCCCAGCAAAAATTACTTGTTTTTTGAGACCCCGGTATAAGTTCTATCCATATATGTTCTGATCGCCAGTTCATACTATACTAGATCCAGTTGCATTCGATTGGAATTGAGAGAATAACTCAAATGGATTTGACTTCACTTTTCTTGCTTGATCCCAAAGTAACTTTCATCAACTAGCGGTGAACCATTAGGAATAATTGGTTAATTAAATTGAGTTTATATTTCAATGATTTTCAAAAAAGATTTGCTGATCATTTGAATTTCATTAGTTCATTTATTAAGCTATAACCGCATATATATGCATTAATGCGTATATTATACATCCGCATACATAACAACTCTTCCGTTTGTTTTCGGAAAGGCCACAAATTTTATATCCTGCCATATTACATTAAAAAAAGTATCTGTATGATGATCCGGTGTTTTGACGAGATTTGGTTCCATCGTATTTAGACAATCTTATTTCTTTGGACATAAAGAGATAAAGAAGCCATTGCAATTGCCGGAAAGACTAGGCCCACTAAAGGAACAAAAATAGAGGGAAAGTTCAAATTTATCATAGAATGGGTACCTCGATTTCATATTTGTACCTATTCTAATTATAAAGATATCTTATAATAAGTCTATCTATTAGATAAAATATGAAGTACTTAATAATAAAGAAGTGCAAGGAATAGGGAATGTAGAAATTGTATTCTTCTTCTCCCATCCTTCATCCTTATCTTCTTTTTATCTTTTCTTTCAAAACACCTTTTTTGAAAGAAAAGATAAAAAATAATTTCTTATGAGTTCGCGACTTTTACCAATCTTATCCAACAAACAGGGATTCCTAGTAAAAAAAAGGGGGGGTTCTCGGTAAATAGTTTGATTATATATTCTTAAATTTCTATTTGATTTGAGATTTATTATTGATTTTTATTTAAAAATTTTTTTTTTATTTCCCGTATTTTTCGGAAGGAGAAGGAGAAAAAAACTCTCTTTTCTCTTGTCAATAGAGGGACGCTTATTCCTAATCAGGAAGAGAGGTAGAATAAAAAATGGATTCGGAGTAATTATCCAAAACTTCTGACTCTTACTACACTTATAATTGATGTTCCCAAATAAAAACCCATATTCTTCGTTTTGTTTTTTTGATTACAATAAACTAAATGCTTATTCGCTACAAAGAAAAATAACTGAACCTAGTGCTATACTTCCTTTTTAAAAATATTTTTTTTTTTAACCTTGATTCAAGGGAAGGAAACCATGTAGCTGAAATAACTCATTCAGAACACCTTTTAAAGGATTACGTGGTACGATTGGGTCGAATAAGCCCTTATGGAATGAATACTCAGCCGCTTGTGAACCGTCGGGTACTGTCTTTTTCAATGTTTGTTCAATTACTCTTTTCCCCGCAAACGCAATGTGGGCATTAGGTTCAGCAATAATTATATCTCCCAACATACCAAAACTTGCTGTAACTCCGCCAGTTGTAGGAGATGTAAGGATTGATACATAGAATAACTTTTTCTTTGATTGATAATCATATGAAGCAGAAGATATTTTAGCCATTTGCATCAAGCTCAAACTTCCTTCTTGCATGCGTGCTCCTCCAGAAGCACACACAATAATGACAGGCAGAGATCGATTAGTAGCATACTCGATCAAACGGGTGATTTTCTCACCTACTACAGATCCCATACTACCTCCCATAAACTGAAAATCCATAATTCCAATTGCTATAGGAATACTATTTAGTCGACCTATGCCCGTTTGAACAGCGTCAGTTAAACCCGTTTTTCTTTGATAAAAATAGATGCGATCTCTATAAGGTTCCTCCTCTGAATGAATTTCAATGGGGTCTATAGAGACCATATCTTTATCCATAGGCTCCCAAGTGCCAGGATCAATAAAAAGTTCGATTCTATCTGAACTACTCATGTTCAAATGATATCCACAGTGTTCACAAATATTCATTTTTGACCTAAAAAATTTTTTATAATTTGTTTCATAACAATTCTCGCATTGAACCCATAACTTTGTATTTCTATCAAAATTCTTATATATTTCTCTTCTATTGAAAGAACTGCTACTAGTTTTGATACTCAAATTTTCACCTTCTTCGATACTCAGATTTTCACCTTCTTCGATACTCAGA